GAGGTCGTGTGAACCAAAACCCTATTAATAGATAGGAACACATTCCAACCAATTCCCAAAAAATATAAATTTGTATCAAATTCGAACTAGTAACTAACCCCAACATGGAAGTACTGAAAAAACTCATATAAGCAAAAAATCGCAAGTATCCTTGATCGTGAGCCATATAATTATCACTATAAATAAGAACCATAATTCCAACAGTAGTGATTAACATTAACATAATAGAAGTAAGTGGATCGATCAAGTAGCCGAATTCTAAAGAAAAATCATTATCGAGGGTCCAAGACCATACATATTGATAGATAAAACTGCTATTTATTTGCTGAATAGACAGATTAGTTGAAAAAATCATGACTATACTTAACAATAAAATACTCGGAAAAGCCCACATACGACGAAGATTTTTTGTTGCTGTCGGAAAAAGAAGAAGTCCCACTCCTATTAACATAGGAACTGGAAGTGGAAGGAAAGGTATGATCCACGCATATTGATATGTCTGTTCCATAAAAAAAGTTTTTTAATTCTTAATTAATATTAATTGGTTCCGATTCACCGGATCTTACCTCTTTTGAAAGAAGTCAATAAAAAAACGAAGATATGCACTAACTTAAACCAACTTAAATAGAATTTTTGAATTTTTTTTTCTTTTTACTTATTCTTTCTGAGTTTCTGCTAAATACTTCAAATATTCAAATCAAGAAGTTACAATTGGTCAAATCATAGAGATTAATTACTAGTCTCCTTCTAACTTTCAAATTCGAGTCAAATTAGGCATATTTTTCCCGAGTTTGACAAGTTACTAAAAAAAAGAATATTCTTCTTTTTACTATTTTTAGTAATAGTTTATGTCATTTTTCCCATATCTTTCACCCATCTTATCTATTCTTTTTTATTTTTAGAATAAAAAATATTATCTAGAAAAGAAATACATAATAAATTAGAAAGCGCAAATTTCTTTTGAACAATAGATGTCTTTCACATCCAGCTATACCAATGAGTAATCTCTTAATTTTTTTTTAAATGGCAGTTCCAAAAAAACGTACTTCTGCATCAAAAAAGCGTATTCGTAAAAATTTTTGGAAAAGGAAGGGGTATTGGGCAGCGTTAAAAGCGTTTTCCTTAGGGAAATCTCTTTCTACTGGGAATTCTAAAAGTTTTTTTGTGCAACAAACAAATAAAATAAGTAATAAAACATAACACGTTGGAATAATCGGAATCGGCCTGACTCAAAAACCGAGTCATTTCATTTCGAAAATCAAATTCCCGATTTCCATTCCCTGTTGAGTTAATCAATAGGAATGGAAATCGTTCCGCTCTTAGAATATGTAAAATAAGAATTTTTCTGTTTACCGTACCGAATTCGAAAAAAAAAAGAATACTTTTTTTCTTGACAAAAAACACAAGATACTCCATTTTCTTTTTAGTATATCTTCTCATTTCCAAGGCAGGGAGTATTATTTTCCCCATCGACCTATTTGTTACAAGAATATAAGGTTTTCTTTTTTCTTTTTCTATAGATCCCCTTTTTCTCTATAATCTATAAAAGGGCGGACAGAAAATCTTTCGTTACTAAAATCATTGAAACTAATTGATTAAAATTCTAAACTCCTTTGTGGAACTTTCTTCCTTTTGGATTTTCTCTGAATTCCTATACAGGAGCCCATATATCTCTCGCCATCAATCCACTCAAAAACACTTAGCGAGGCTATTTTGGATAAATATGTGTCAATTTTGAATGATCCAAAACAGGTTCTTTTTTTTTTGTTCATTGATGAAATGGATTTTTTGGTTTTGATTTTTGAAATCAAATAAATCAAAAACAATTCATTAAAACAAACATTTTTTGTGGGGGGTTCTATCTCTTAATTTATAGTAGTACTATATAGTTTTAGAAGAGTTCAAATAGTTTTAGAAGAGTTCAAGTCGAGGAGAGTATAAAATACACAATAAAACTAAGACCCTAACCTAAAATAATGAACCTTCAAATACCTATTTGAACCAATTTTTATTTATGAATTTGAATCTTTCCTAAAAAATATTGCACCCAATTGAATTCTAAAATCTAGACGATTGCTTATTCATAGGCTATTATAAGTTCAAGACAAGCCGCTATGGTGAAATTGGTAGACACGCTGCTCTTAGGAAGCAGTGCTAGAGCATCTCGGTTCGAGTCCGAGTGGCGGCATGTCATCTCCTAAAAAAAGTAAATAGATCCTATAATGAATTCAATTCCCGATTTCCCTTTGTATAATGAAGGGACTCCTCTTTTTAAAAATTTTTATGATATTTTCAACCTTAGAGCATATATTAACTCATATTTCTTTTTCGATCGTTTCAATTGTAATTACAATTCATTTTATAACCTTTTTAGTCGATAAAATCGTAAACCTATATGATTCATCCGAAAAGGGCATAATAATTACTTTTTTCTGTATAACAGGATTATTAGTTACTCGTTGGGTTTATTCGGGACATTTTCCACTAAGTGATTTATATG